CAATTAGTAATCTAATTTTTTTGCTACATTTTTGAACAAACTTGATCGCTTGAAACTACGATTTTGAGTAAATACATAAATATACTCCTGTAAAAAAAGCGGATATAAAAAAGAAAAGTCCTGTTTACGAGTTCGATCTCGGTATATATTTTTTTTTAATTCTTCCATTTTTAATTGTATTTGAACCAAAGTAAAATATACTTTTGGTTATCAAATAAATAATACTAAATACATAGTACGTACTATACAGTGAAACAGTTAAAACAAAGCGTTTGTTTTATTATTATTCATATCTGCTTTTCTAACCAATCGGTTTATATTCATTAAATTATACAATAACAAGATGATTCCAAATCTTTTATTTTTTCAACGCAATCGCCCTTTTGATTTTGTAAAATAAGTGGGTTTTATCAATATGCTTTATATTTCTTTATACATACTCACCCTACTTATGGGAATATAATTTCCTACATCGGTCACTAATATTTGTTTAACGTATACTTAGATCGGGAAATCCTTAAAAAATTAAGAACAGAGGCTATAATATTAATACAACATGCTATTTTTTACATTCACTTACTTTCGGGATCAGTTGTAGTTTTACAAACTTTACTGATGGTATGGACACTTGCTTCATCCAAATCTGTAAAAGAGACTAGCCGCACTTAAAAGTCGAGTACTCTATCGTTGAGTTAGCAACCCTAAAAAAATGGGTATAAAAAATCGGAATCAAAAAAACTTTTATTCTGATAAAACAGGTGCGCTCTGGGGCGGAAGGACTCGAACCTCCGAATGGCGGGACCAAAACCCGTTGCCTTACCACTTGACTACGCCCCACATCGATTTCTATTCGATTTCTATTCAATACTAATAAAACTAATATTGGTATTGATTACTCTGGTCAAAATTTATATGGAATTAAATTGTTGATAAGATTTTAACACGTCTAAATATTGAATGAAACCCACAATTCATTGATCATTACATATAATTGAATTAAAATAGTATGTGAAAGTCTAATTTATTCTATTCTCTTATGAGACATAGAAGTTTTTTTGATTGTCTACTATTTTTTTTTTTATTAAAAATTCAAAAAAAAATGCAATTATCTTCACGAAAAAATGGTTGTTATATTTAATATCTTTAGTTTGGTCTGTATTAATTTTATGCCTTATTCGATTCGTTTTTTCTTTTCAAAATTGCCTGAGTACTACGCTTTTTTAAATCCAATCGTAGATGTTATGCCAGTCATACCTGTATTATTTTTTCTCTTAGCATTTGTTTGGCAAGCCGCTCTAAGTTTTCGATGAGGTCTTTAATAATAATAATGTACTAAAAAAAAATTATAACAATTGATAAGATCGTATAAATCTTAAAGTATAAATCCTAGATTCAAACATTGAAATTCTTGGATAGGCACGACAACTTCGTTCTAACCCTTTTTACAATTTTCCAATGATCCTATGTTATGTATATATAATATATAAATAATATTCTAGAATAAGATTGTTAAGTATATTTAGTATATAAGGTTAGGGTCAACTAATTAATGAAAGGTTCTTATTATAAATAAATTTCAGACAATTTTCACTAAAAACATCGCTTCATTTACATTTATATAGTGTCAAACAAATAAATAAATATAGGATATGTGATATAAAAACGTCACCTTTTTGTTACAAAAAAACTATCATGGAGGTTGTGTAATGCTTACTCTTAAACTATTTGTTTACACAGTAGTGATATTCTTTGTTTCTCTCTTCATCTTTGGATTTCTGTCTAATGATCCAGTACGTAATCCTGGGCGTAAAGAATAAAAAATATTTTTACATGTTTAATAAAAAATTAGTAAAGTTCGAGAAATTTTAAATAAAAATGAAATATCAAGTCATCAACAATGAGGGGAAAGAGGGGGATTCGAACCCCCGGTACGAGCAACTCGTACAACGGATTAGCAATCCGACGCTTTAGTCCACTCAGCCATCTCTCCAAATTATATTAGAATTAGACATAGAAATTGAATTAATTAATAATAATAGTATAAAATATACTACTGTTATCACGACTTTTATCAGAAATACAGCCCGGATAGGTATGGACTGGACCTATTACCTATCCGGGCTAATCCCAATGAATCAGAAAAAAGAGGGTTTATTTGAAAAAAAAAATTTGTTTTTGATCTTATATTACTATTTTTGTTTTTTCTATTTTCTAAATTTTACTTTCATATCTTTGTAAAAAATAATAAAATAAAATAGTAATGAAAGCGTCCATTGTCTAATGGATAGGACAGAGGTCTTCTAAACCTTTAGTGTAGGTTCAAATCCTATTGGACGCAATTTATTTCCATATATATACATCTCTATTCTCTATAAACGCACAAAAGATTTAATTTAGCTTACTTATCTTACGTTTCTCGTATATTTTATTAAATTTATTATCCTTTTTCTTATTTGTTTCTTATTTGAATTTTTAGTAATTAAATTATAAAATTTAATTA